GTTTTATTCTTTTAAATAATCCATATTTGTAGCAATGAAATATATTCCTCCCCAAAATAAAAAATGATTGTGATTACAAATATCTATGATCCATATTCGCTATAAAGGACCAGAAATGCCCTGCTTACGTATCATTGAAAAGTGCATTAACATAAATACAGCAGTAAGAAGAGGTAGTACAAAAGTATGCAGACTATAAAAACGAGTTAAGGTAGATTGTCCCACACTAGAACTTCCGCGTAATAACTCTACCAAAGACGATCCTATTACAGGAATCGCTTCGGGTACGCCTGTTACAATTTTTACTGCCCAATAACCGATTTGGTCCCAAGGTAAGGAATAACCGGTTACACCAAAAGATGCAGTCAATACACCCAAAACTACACCCGTAACCCAAGTTAATTCACGAGGTTTTTTAAAACCACCTGTGAGATACACACGAAATACGTGTAAAATCATCATTAAGACCATCATACTTGCCGACCATCGATGAACTGATCGAATTAACCAACCAAAGTTAGCCTCAGTCATTATATATTGAACAGAAGCAAAAGCTTCAGTAACGGTCGGACGATAATAAAAAGTCATAGCAAATCCCGTTGCTACTTGGACTAAAAAACAAGTAAGTGTAATTCCTCCTAAACAATAAAATATATTCACATGAGGAGGAACGTATTTACTAGTTATATCATCGGCAATCGCTTGAATCTCAAGACGTTCTTCGAACCAATCATAGACTTTATTGAGATAGGTAAACCAATGGAACCCCCCCTGAGAACCGTATATGAGAATTTCATCTCGTACGGCTCAAACAAAAATACCCAAATACACTGGTTGTAACGAAAACAGATATTTGTAATAGAAAGTTTCCAAATTCTTGATTTAATCCTATGATTCTAATTTTCTCTGACGATAAGCAAAAATGGAAATCCGAAAACTATTCTTTTTGGTTATAATGCCAAAATCTCAAGTCGGCTCTCTTGTCTTTATCTTGATCTTTTCAGGCCTCTTGAATATTCTATTACTTACTTCATTTTTTTATGTGTAATGTGATTTTACTGCTTTCTTCTTTATTATTATTAAATTTGGATTATTGATAGGAATTCTCTTGTTAGGACCATACGAATCAATTAAAAAAAAACATCAGATTTATACTATAACCACGATGATTCAAAAAAACCTTTAATCGAAGTCCAAAAATTCCCTGAGTAAGAATTGCTGGATCATCACTTATTCAATGAATAGATATAATGAAAAAATACAAAGAAAGGTTTGTCCTTTGATCAAAATAAAGGTAAGCTCCGGAAGTTCTATTTTAAAGGATGAAAATTCTTCAATTTAGTTTTATAATTCTTTGAAAAGTTTTTTAAGTCCGATTACGCGGTCTAAATATTTAGTATGAATCATAGTTCTAATATTTTTAGAAATTTTCTATATTCCGTGCTCCAGATACTAGAATAAATATCTGACGGGATAAAACCATCTCTATCAAGATGACAGATCCATTTTATGTTCTGTACTATCAATAAGATCAATTAAAACAAGTCACACACTCATATTCCGGAAATACAGAAACAAAGAAATTCCACGATCAAACTACCAAATAAAAATGGAATAGGCTAACAAACAATAAGAAACCTAAATGCTTAACTTTCCTTTCTATTGAAAAGCGAATTATTCTATTCTTGTAAATCTAATTAATAGAAATTCCGTCCAGTAAAATGGACGAATTATAAATCTCCAAAATAATAGATAGAAATATCGCAAATAGAGCCATTGCAACACCCATCAAAGGGGTAGTTCCCCACCCCGGAGCTACTTTACCATATTCTGAATTTAATGGTTTCAATAAATCCCCTACAACAGTTCGTCTTGGACCTGGTCTAGAATTATCCTCAACGGTTTGCGTAGCCATAAATACGATTTTTTATTCATTGAGATCGGTTGACTTTGTATACCATTCCGATGTAAATATAAAGATCTTATCCTATAGATCTATTAGGATCTTGAAACTTGATAATTATAATAATGGAAACAGCAACCCTAATTGCCATCTCTATATCTGGTTTACTTGTAAGTTTTACTGGGTATGCCTTATATACTGCTTTTGGGCAACCCTCTCAACAACTAAGAGATCCGTTCGAAGAACATGGAGACTAGTTGAAGTAATGAGCCCCCATATTGGGGGCTCATTACTTCAACTAAGATAATCCAAATTATTTCGTCTTTTTCGTTGGAACTTTAGGAGGTTCTCTAAAAAAGATAGCGAAAAAAATAATTCCTAAAGTCGAGACTAAGAGGAATGTATAAACCAATGCTTCCATAGATTTGATCGTAGTTTACAATTATAGCTTTCATACCTGTTTATTGGGGCGCATTTCCCAGATAAAAAAGAAAGAACCAGAGTAAATGCATCCAAATTTATCTAGTTCTCTATGTGAAATTCAAAATCATAACAAAAATAAGTCGAAAAGCAACAAAAGAATGTTCTATCAGACTACCTGTCTTCTTGTAGTTGGATCTCCAAGTTTTTGGAATGCTCCAAATTCTACTTGAGTATCTAAATCTGGGTCGATACCGGCAAAAACATCTCTGAACAAAGTTCTAGCACCATGCCAAATGTGTCCGAAAAAGAATAGCAGAGCAAATGAAGCATGTCCAAAAGTAAACCAACCCCTTGGACTGCTACGAAAAACACCATCTGATTTCAAAGTAGCACGATCTAATTCAAAAATTTCACCCAATTGAGCACGTCTAGCATATTTTTTCACAGTAGCGGGATCACTATAACTGACTCCATTAAGTTCGCCACCATAGAACTCAACAGTTACACCTACTTGTTCGACACTATATTTCGATTCTGCCCTTCGAAAAGGAACATCGGCTCTAACAATTCCGTCCCCGTCCACCAAAACAACAGGAAATGTTTCAAAAAAAGTAGGCATACGACGTACAAAAAGTTCACGCCCCTCTTTATCTCTAAAGATGGGATGTCCTAACCAACCGACGGCTATTCCATCTCCATTGTCCATTGAGCCCGCTCTAAATAACCCCCCTTTTGCTGGATTATTACCAATGTAATCATAAAAAGCTAATTTTTCGGGAATTTTAGACCAAGCTTCTGATAAACTTTGATTTTCGGCTAGTCCAGCACCAACTCTTCGATATATTTCTTGCTGGAAGTATCCCTGATCCCATTGATAGCGGGTAGGACCAAATAATTCAATGGGGGTTGTTGCTGAACCATACCACATAGTTCCAGCAACGACAAAAGCTGCAAAAAACACAGCAGCAATACTACTGGAAAGGACGGTTTCAATATTTCCCATACGTAATCCTTTATATAGACGTTGGGGCGGACGCACACTAAGATGGAAAAGACCCGCTAATATGCCCAACGTTCCTGCTGCAATATGATGAGAAGCTATCCCCCCAGGAACAAAAGGATCAAAACCTTCCACACCCCACGCGGGATTTACGGATTGTATCCTTCCAGTTAGTCCATAAGGATCAGACACCCAAATTCCAGGACCATACAATCCTGTTACATGAAATGCGCCAAAACCAAAACAAGCCACTCCTGCAAGAAATAAATGAATTCCAAAAATTTTGGGCAAATCTAAAGAAGGTTTTCCAGTACGTTCATCACAAAAGATTTCTAGATCCCAATAAACCCAATGCCAAATAGCTGCTAAAAAGCACAAGCCCGAAAACACAATATGTGCTCCGGCCACACCTTCGTAACTCCAAATACCCGGATTCGTGATAGTCCCTCCTGTGATATTCCAACCGCCCCACGAATTAGTTATTCCTAAACGAGTCATGAAAGGTATAACGAACATACCCTGTCTCCACATTGGATCAAGAACAGGATCAGAGGGGTCAAAAACTGCTAATTCATATAGAGCCATCGAACCGGCCCAACCAGCAACCAGAGCTGTGTGCATTATATGAACAGAAAGCAAACGGCCCGGATCATTTAATACAACAGTATGAACACGATACCAAGGTAAACCCATGAAAATACCCCTTATATCAACAAAAAAAATAGACACTATGTAACTTTATTGCACTAGAAAAAACTATACTAGGGACTCTAGCCTTTACAGTAGATTATCTTAGAAAAAGGATTCCAATTTGTTCTAGTTTTTTATTAATAATGGAACAATCCTATTTGTAAAAATAAAAAGAAACAGATTTATTCTATACCCGATAAGTAACAATACGCAATGGGGGAGAAGACGAGAGGGGTTGACAACTTTCTCTATGAATATTTAAATAAATAAATGCAGACATACTTGTTTATCACCCCAATGGACTCATTCGTAACAACTTTACTTTATTTAGTATTCCTTTTTTATTTCTTTCTAAAAATGTAATATAACACGAGTAAATCATTTTTAACACAATAAGCTAATTCTTACGTTTCCACACTAAAGTGAGATATATGACTTTATTATTTCTCCATTTTATGCCCATTGGTGTTCCAAAAGTACCCTTTCGAAGCCCTGGGGAAGAAGATGCATCTTGGGTTGATATATAGTGCGACTTGTCAGATATAGTAGGTCATATGGAATTTCCCCGTTTTCTCCCCCGATCGAGATATCCTCTCTTTCACCCCCAAAAGAGAATTGTTGAATCATAAAAAATTTGGAGCGTGAAGTGTAATGAAGTACAATTCTATCGATTTATTGGTTTTTAGAGAGGGTATCCAGATTATTATTCAAAACTAGGAATAATTTATGGTTGGCTTGGTTGGCCCAATAAAATAAAGTACCCAGGCTCTGTTTAGAAAAAAACCAATTGGTAATATATCTATGATCACCACTTCTATAATATCATATATTTTACAGAAAACATTAAATAAGAAGTTCAGAAAAGAAAGAAGTTATAACAAAAAGACATAGTATTGTAATATTTGTTCTATATGTACAAATCCAAATCGGGCAGATCTTTACTCAGAGTAGAAAAGAAACCTAAAAGAATTGAAAAAGTCTATTCAGAAACAAGAAAATTACATTGTGATTGAGATTCGATCTCGATGAAAGCAATACATCAATGAGAAGTTAGTTCAATAAATGGAGTATATTATTCTTTTTCTTTAAAAGTTCGAAGAAGTCCATTATAAAAAGAGAAAGAGATTCAAAATCGACACATTGATTCCTTTTTGCTTATATAGTTTTTGGTGAACTGTATGCATCAAAAGGTGCATGTACAGCTCTTAAGGAAAAAATGGAATCCTAATCAATCGACTTTATCGAGAAAGATTACTTTTTTTAGGTCAAGAGGTTGATAGTGAAATATCTAATCAACTTATCGGTCTTATGGTATATCTCAGTATAGAGGACGATAATAAAGATTTGTATCTGTTTATAAATTCTCCGGGGGGGTGGGTAATACCCGGAATAGCTATTTATGATACTATGCAATTTGTACAACCAGATGTACAGACAGTATGTATGGGATTAGCCGCTTCAATGGGATCCTTTATTTTGGCAGGAGGGGAAATTACCAAACGTTTAGCATTCCCTCACGCTTGGCGCCAATGATTCTTTTATTTGAGAAAATATATATATATAAAGACTATACCTTCGCCATTAAAACATTTTATTTATAAGTAATAAAAGCATGGTATTTCGAATTCCATATGCAAATTTTTGTTTTTTAAACCATTCGATTATATATAGAAAGAGTAGTATGAAAAAGAGGGTATTTACAATTTTATCTGATTTATCAGTAACCTAGTTTAATTTTAGTGTCACAGACTTTTTTGTTTTTTTTTCATACCACAAAGTTTTTAACAATTTTTATTTTAATTAGAAGAAAACGTAAAATATGAAAAAAAAAAAAGAAACTTTCGGATTGTTGAATAACAAACAAAATGAAATAAAAAAAACAACGGAACCATCATAGTATTTAAAAATATCTTCAAAAATAAAAAAGAAAGTTGGTTATTGTATTGTTCATTATTTAAGGATCTGGATCCAAAAGACCCAATAGATTTTGTACTTCTTTTTTCTTCCATCCAAGAAAAAATTCATAAACGGAGAGAAAATTCATAGAAGAAAAAATACTCTATCCATAGAGGAAAAAAATGAATTGCATACTTGGAAAAGCCGTATGCATTAATACGCAGAAAATGCTTGTACGGTTATTGAATCTTATTTTTGCTCATTTATTTTCTTATTTGTATTTATACCTTTTACCTTTGTTTGGGGAATAAAGAAAATCTTTACCAATATAGGAGAAATCCTTATCAAAATCTTTATCAAGATAAGGGAAACACTTATTAAGTTATATAATCAGGGTAATGATCCACCAACCCGCTAGTTCTTTTTATGAGGCACAAACGGGAGAATTTATCCTGGAAGCAGAAGAACTACTGAAACTGCGCGAAACTATCACAAGGGTTTATGTGCAAAGAACGAGTAAACCTTTATGGGTTATATCCGAAGACATGGAAAGGGATGTTTTTATGTCAGCAGCAGAAGCCCAAGCTCATGGAATTGTGGATCTTGTAGCAGTTGAATAAAAAATTAGTAGCAAGGATTATTCTAAAAAAAAAAATACAGGATTTGCAATTTTCTTTTTGAATCCTATTACTTTAATTTTAATATAATATATCTATGAATTAACTTATTAATAGGATATAAATAATTCAGAATCATCGGGTTAGGATTGATCTAAACCCGCTCATTATATATATATAGATAGATATACAACTCACCATGCCAACTATGAAACAACTTATTAGAAACACAAGACAGCCAATTCGAAACGTCACAAAATCCCCAGCTCTTCGGGGGTGCCCTCAGCGCCGAGGAACGTGTACCAGGGTGTATGTGCGACTCGTTCAGATCATATAATAAGAAAAAACCAATTTTTTCAGTATTGGCGATCGATTAAGATAGTATGAATGGAAAAATTCCATTCACACTATCTTAACTTAATATATATATATTAAAAATATATAAATTCTTCTATCATGTATAAAATGGATGGTTTGGATTGGTGCAAACCCAATAACCTTAAATTGCAATTTAAGATTACAAAGACTTTACATTGGTAACAAATAGTTAAGTTACCCATTAAGCGGAGAAAATACTATTTCAATTAAAGATAAATTATGTCCTTAATGAATTTTGGAAGAACGGAATAAGAGGGTCAGCTACCCAGCAAAATTTCATACTTAAATACCGTTACTGTATAACTAGATTTCGTTGTGAAAACCGATTTACTAGATATTAAATGGGTAGAGCCAAACAGTGTGAACTGTACAAGTTAACAATAACTTTAAAAAAATGAATAGAAAAATGAAAAGAAAAAAGGCTCCGGTGTATAGAGAGGACCTGTTCGTTTATAAAAAAATCATAGAAACGATGGAACCCACCATTTTTTTTTATCTATGTCCTATTTCATTTACTATGACTCTGTTTTTTGATACCTAGTATCAATGCAATTTGTTATTTGGAGGTTCAATATTTCGAAAAAAATCGTGGTTGGGGAGGTTATAGTAGCAAGAGCCATTGGAATTTTTTTTTTTATACATTGGAAGAATCCATTTTTGTTATTAATAGACTAGGAAGTAGAAAAGAATAACTTACAAAAAATTCAAATAGTTATTCATCAAAATCTCATTTATTCAATGACCAGAATTAAACGAGGATATATAGCTCGGAAACGGAGGACAAAAATTCGTTTATTTACATCAAGCTTTCGCGGAGCTCATTCAAGACTTACTCGAACTATTACTCAACAGAAAATTAAAGCTTTGGTTTCGGCTCATCAGGATAGAGATAGGAAAAAAAGAGATTTTCGTGGTTTATGGATTAGTCGAATAAATGCAGTAATTCGCGAGAATCCAAAAATATATTATATTTACAGTAATTTAATATATAATCTATACATGAAGCAATTGCTTCTTAATCGTAAAATAGTTGCACAAATAGCTATATTAAAAGAGAATTGTCTTTTTATGATTGCCAACGATATCATAAAAACAAAAAATCGCCCGAGACCGTACTCCGGGAAGGTATAGAATAAAAATTTGTTTATTTTGACAGCTTTTATCATATGATCATATGATAAAAGCTATCAAAATAAACAACCATGCTTAAAAAAAATTATTATTCGTCACCGATTATCTTGTTTCTTACAACATAACAACCCAAATTTAATTACTGTTGTTTTCAAACAAAACATCAATCCATGTTTAATTGAAATCTAAATTCCAATTTTCTTTCGAATTTTTAATTTCTATATTTTTTTTTTTTAAAAGTAGTAGTTCTAGCGGTCGACTCGCTTTTTTCAAATTGTTTTTCATTATTAAGAAAAGGTAACGAAGATAAAATACGAGCTTGTTTTATAGCAATCGTAATTAATCGTTGTTGTTTTAAGGTCAATCTATTTACGCGTCTGGATAATATTTTTCCCTGTTCACTAATAAATCGACTAATTAAACCCATGTTTTTATAATCAATTCGGTCCCCCGATTGGATCGGGGGCAAACGCCTACGAAAAGATCGCTTGGATTTAAGAAAGAGTCGCTTAGATTTTTCCATGGTTTTATTCCTATTCTAAAAATAACATTTATTACAAGAAAGGATTTGTTTTTTTTATTCTTACTTTTTTTAATATATGTTTTTTAATATATGTTTTTATATAAGGATATATGTATAAAATTCAACTATAAATTATAGATTTATTTATAGTATATATATACAAAAAAGAGATCATTTTACATGTTATGTTCTTTGGTTGGAAGGGTAACACACAAGCAATCCATTTTCTCTATTTCTTTATTTCTGCGTGAATTATATGTTTGCAACAGCGGGGACAAAATTTTCTCAATTCCAATCGACTAGGCGTATTGTGTCGATTCTTTTGAGTGATATATCTAGAAATACCCGTTGATTCCTTATTAACACTCTTTTTATTACAATCGGTACACTCCAAAATAACAGTTACTCGAATATCTTTACCCTTGGCCATGAACCTCCTTTGGGTTTTTAATTCACTTAACTCTTCTATTTTCGGATTCGAATCTAAGAAAAAACGAAAAAAATAGAAATTAAAAATTCGAAAGAAAATTTTGAAAGATTTCACTCCAATTAATATTAATATAGTACAAAAATAATGCAATGATTTCGAACTATATTTCATTTCAAATTACAATAAATGCAGTATTTTCATTTGTTAAAGTATTTTATATGATATTTTTAGCCCACCCTAGGCATTCTGTTTCGATTTCTGGTTTCACTCTATTATTAATAGAAATGGAATTGAATTATTAATTCAATTCCATTGAAGCCTGGACCAGATTCCAAATTCTACTCCGAATTTAAATGAGGCCTAATTTACCCTTTTATTCTTTAATCTTTTCTAACTTATTCTATTACAATTCTAAAAAAGAAGAAATAAAGAAGAAGAGATTAATTATATATATTTAATTGGATCTATAATCTTTTTCATCCCTTCCCGTATCAATAACTAAAATGAAAAAAAGGGGAATATCAACGCATCTGGAAAAAAACGATTGATCTCTATCAAGAGGCCCGCCAAAGCCCCGAACCATAGAGTACTTACTACCGGTGCCACGGAAAGATATGTTTTTAGATCTCGCATTTCAAATCCTCCTTTTTTAATTTAAGTATTTTTTTATTCTATTTTTATTCTATATATATTATTTATTTTTAGAATATTCTTTTCTTTTTCATATTCTATTGTATATTATAATATAGGAAACTAAAAAAATGGCAGAATAATTAATATATATATATCCACATAGAAAATAAAATGTGGAAAACAAGACAAAGATTCTTTACAATAACACTATAAACAAATGGAAAGGGATGTAGCGCAGCTTGGTAGCGCGTTTGTTTTGGGTACAAAATGTCACGGGTTCAAATCCTGTCATCCCTATCCCTAACTATTACTTATCATATGATATTCTTTATTATATGAGAACTTTATTATATGAGAAATAAAATATGAGCAATAA